ATTGATTAGTTTCATTGTAAAATTTACAAGAAAACAAGCTTCACTAATATTTTTTTTTTTTTTTTGTTATTAATAAATTTTTTTTAAAGTAAAAAAAATTTTTATTTTTTAATTTTATTTAATTTAATAATAAAATTTAGTAATTTATTTTATTACAATTGTGTTATAATTTTAATAGCAAAAATTTGCCTATATATATATATATTATAATAAATATTATTTATTTAATAGAAATATATAAATAGATAATATTATTTATAAATTTTTATAAAAATCCTTATATAGAATGAATGTTAGATAAAATTTTATATATAGATGGTGTTAACTATAAATACCCCTATTTTTAAATTGTGAAAATTTTTTTTATAGTATATATATTATATATATATTAATTAAATATTTATATATATATATATATCTATTAATCTAACCTAGTATAGTCTCGAGTATATGGAAAAAAATATAAGATATTTTTTCTTTTTTATTAATTTTTAAAATTTTTAAAATTTTAAAAATTTTGCAAAAATTTTACAAATTTTGTAATATTAATAAATATTTATTAATAAAATTTAATTTTTATTTAAATATTTTTTTATTAAATTTTTAACTATTAAAATAAAATTAAATTTATTTAAATATTTTTTTTATTAAATTTTTAATTATAAAAAATTAAATTTATTTAAATGATTTTTTTATTAAATATTTAAATAAAAATTAAATTTTATTTAAATAATTTTTTTTATTAAATTTTTAATTATAGAAAATTAAATTTATATTTATAAAATTTATATTTTATTTATGATATACTAATTTTAATTATTTTATAAATTAAATATTGTAATTAATTTTTTTATAAAATTTAAATTAAATGTTATAGATTTTAAAATGTTAAAAAAAAATTAAATAATAATATAAGAATTTAATTATTTTAAAATTATAGGTTTATTGTTATTATTTTAAACCTTAAATTATTCAAAAATAATAAGGGGTAATTTTTTGAATAATTTTTGGGATTTAGTAATTAAAATAAAATATTAATTTTTTTTAAAAATTTATTTAATTTTTATACTAATATTAATTATTATATTAAAATTAAATAAAATTTTATTGTTTTTGTTATTTTATTATTTATTTATAAAGTTTTATTTTGGCTTAAAAATTCGTTTTTAATTTGATTTATATGTAAATTTTTGTGTGAGTTTTTATTAATTTTAATAATTAATAATTTAAAAATATATTCGCAGTAATTAGTATTATTGATTAAAGAAATTTAGAAATAGTAATATTAAAAAGTATTGGCAAAATTGGTGCCAGCAGTCGCGGTTACACCAATAATACGAATGAATTTTATTAGTAAAAGTTAAATTGTTTAATTTAAAAATAAAATTAAATTTATTAGGTGAAATTTTAAATTTAAAATATTTTTTTATAAATTAATTGAAGCTTAAAAATTTTAGTAAAAAACTAGGATTAGATACCCTATTATTTAAAATGTATTTTATTATACTAAAGTAGTATTAGTTATGTGCTTGAAACTTAAAAAATTTGGCGGTATTTTAGTCTATTCAGAGGAACCTGTTTTGTAATCGATAATCCACGATGGACCTAACTTAAATTTGTTTTTCAGTTTATATACCGTCGTTATCAGAATATTTTATAAGAATAATAATATTCAATAATTTTAATAAAAATATATATCAGATCAAGGTGTAGCTTATATTTAAGTAATAATGGGTTACAATAAATATATTTAAATGGAGATAAATATGAAAAATTTATTGAAAGTGGATTTGATAGTAAAATTATAAAGATTAATAATTTGATTTTAGCTCTAAAATATGTACACATCGCCCGTCGCTCTTATTATTAAGATAAGATAAGTCGTAACATAGTAGATGTACTGGAAAGTGTATCTAGAATGACAATTTAAAGCTTATTCAGTAAAGCATTTCATTTACATTGAAAAGATTTTTGTGCAAATCAATATAAATTGATTTAAATTATATTTATTTATATTTTTTGTTTAAAATTTAAATTATTAAAAATAATTATAAAAAAAAATGTTTTAGTATTTTTTAAAGAAAAAATAATATTAATTATAGTTTATTAGTATTGTGAAAGAAAATTGAAATAATTGAAAAATTATTATATTAAAAGAAAATTTAATTTATTGTACCTTGTGTATCAGCGTTTATTAAATAAAAAATATTTATAGTATTTATCTCGATTTTAAAAGAGTTAATATAATATAAAAGTTAATGTGATAAAATTATTTTTAATATTATATTAGAAATGAAATGTTATTCGTTTTTAAAGGTATCTAGTTTTTTAAGAAATGAATTTAATTCAGAATTTATAAATTTATTAATTTAATTAAATTAATTTAATAATTTATAAATTTAATATTTTATGGGATAAGCTGTAAAATAAATTTTTAAAAATAATAAATTTTAATAAAAAATATATGCTTAGAATTAGCAACTATTAATAAATTTGTTATAATTTATTTTATAAAATAAATTATTTATTATATTTTAAATTTTTATTAAAATATTAATTTTAATTTTAAAAATTAAGAAAAAATGATAGAATTAGTATATTAATTTGTTAAATTAATTTAAATGATAAGTTTATGTAAAGAATTCGGCAAAAATAATGTTCGCCTGTTTAACAAAAACATGTCTTTTTGAAATAAATTTAAAGTCTAACCTGCCCACTGAATTTTTAAATGGCCGCAGTATTTTAACTGTGCAAAGGTAGCATAATCATTAGTCTTTTAATTGAAGGCTGGAATGAATGGTTGGACGAGATATTAACTGTTTCATTTAAATTTAAAATAGAATTTTATTTTTTAGTCAAAAAGCTAAAATTTTTTTAAAAGACGAGAAGACCCTATAAATCTTTATATTAGTTTTATTTTAATTTTTTAGATAATTTTTGTTAAAATAAATTATAATATTTTATTGGGGTGATATTAAAATTTAATAAACTTTTAATTTTTATAAACATTAATTTATGAATAATTGATCCATTATTAGTGATTAAAAAATTAAGTTACTTTAGGGATAACAGCGTAATTTTTTTGGAGAGTTCATATCGATAAAAAAGATTGCGACCTCGATGTTGGATTAAGATATAATTTTGGGTGTAGCCGTTCAAATTTTAAGTCTGTTCGACTTTTAAATTCTTACATGATCTGAGTTCAAACCGGCGTAAGCCAGGTTGGTTTCTATCTTTAATAAATTATTATATTTTAGTACGAAAGGACCAAATATAAGAATAATTATATTTTATAAAATGAATTTTATTAATATACTATTTTGGCAGATTAGTGCAATAAATTTAGAATTTATGTATGTAAAGTTTTTACAAATAGTACTTGTTTTATATTGATTTATTATTATCTTTAGTTAGAAGTTTATTATTAATTATTTGTGTTTTAGTAAGTGTTGCATTTTTAACATTATTAGAACGAAAAGTATTAAGTTATATTCAAATTCGTAAGGGACCTAATAAAGTTGGAATTATAGGAATTCCTCAACCATTTTGTGATGCAATTAAATTATTTACTAAGGAACAAACTTATCCTTTATTATCGAATTATTTGAGATATTATATTTCACCAATTTTTTCTTTATTTTTGTCTTTATTAGTTTGAATAAGTATACCTTTTTTCATTAAGTTATATTCTTTTAATTTAGGTTTATTATTTTTTTTATGTTGTACTAGATTAGGAGTTTATACTGTTATAATTGCAGGTTGATCTTCTAATTCTAATTATGCTTTATTAGGGGGTTTACGAGCAGTAGCTCAAACTATTTCTTATGAAGTTAGTATAGCTTTAATTTTATTAAGATTTGTATTTTTAATTGGAAGTTATAATATATTAGGATTTTATTATTATCAAAGATATATTTGATTTTTTATTATTTTATTTCCTATAGCATTAATTTGATTAACAATTTCTTTAGCAGAAACTAATCGTACTCCGTTTGATTTTGCAGAAGGTGAATCAGAGTTAGTTTCAGGGTTTAATGTAGAATATAGAAGAGGAGGATTTGCTTTAATTTTTTTAGCTGAATATGCAAGTATTTTATTCATGAGAATGTTATTTTGTGTAATTTTTTTAGGATGTGATGTTTTAAATTTTTTATTTTATTTTAAATTAATATTTATTTCATTTGTATTTATTTGAGTTCGTGGGACTTTACCTCGATTTCGTTATGATAAATTAATATATTTAGCTTGAAAATGTTTTTTATCTTTTTCATTAAATTATTTATTATTTTTTATTGGATTAAAAATTTTATTATATTCTTTTATATTATTAATTATTTTTAGTAAAGTTAATAGAAAATTAATATTCTATCTTATGTTTTCAAAACATATGCTTATTCAAGCTCATTAACTAATTTAATAAGTTATCTCATCATTTAGTTACTAATGGATTAATTAAATAGTATAAAAAGTAAACAACAGTAAGAATTTGTCCAATAATAATATAAGGGTCTTCTACAGGTCGAGCTCCAATTCATGTTAATAAAATTACAGTTACTACTATAACTCAAAATAAAATTTGATTAATAGGATAAAATTGAATACCTCGAAAATTTCTTAAATGATAAAAGGGTAAAATTATTAAAATTGCAATTGATAAAACAAGAGCAATAACTCCTCCTAGTTTATTAGGAATTGATCGTAGAATTGCATATGCAAATAAAAAGTATCATTCAGGTTGAATATGAACAGGGGTAACTAATGGATTTGCTGGAATAAAATTATCTGGGTCTCCTAATAAATTAGGACTTACAAGAACTAAAATAATTAATGCTATAATTATAACAAGAAATCCTACAATATCCTTGAATGAAAAATAAGGATGAAATGGAATTTTGTCAATGTTAGAATTAACACCAATAGGGTTATTAGATCCTGTTTGGTGAAGAAATAATAAATGAATTATTGTTATTGCAAGAACAATAAAAGGTAAAATAAAGTGGAAAGTAAAGAATCGAGTTAAAGTAGCGTTATCAACAGCAAATCCTCCTCATACTCATTGAACTAGATCAATACCTAAGTAGGGCACTGCCGATAATAAATTTGTAATTACTGTAGCTCCTCAAAAAGATATTTGTCCTCAAGGTAATACGTATCCTATAAAAGCAGTTCCTATTACTAAAAATAAAATAATTACTCCTACTAATCAAGTTGGTGTAAATAAATAAGATCCGTAGTAGATACCTCGTCCTACATGTAGATAAATGCAGATAAAAAAAAATGATGCTCCGTTAGCGTGAAGGGTTCGTAATAATCATCCATAATTTACATCACGACAAATATGATTAACTCTATTAAAGGCTAAACTTACATCAGCTGTGTAGTGTATTGCTAAAAATAGTCCGGTTAAAATTTGGATAATTAAACATAATCCTAATAAAGATCCAAAATTTCATCATCTTGAAATATTAATAGGAGCAGGAAGATCTACAAGTGCGTTATTAGCAATTTTAAATAAAGGGTGGGTAGTTCGTAAAGGTTTATTCATTAATTTATTAAACGTAAAGGTCCTTTAAATAATTTTGTGATTTTTACAATAACAATTAAAGTAATTAATAAATAATTTATTAATAAAATTGTGATAAAATTTGTAGGATAATTGTATAATTTATTTAATGATAAAGCGTTTTCTGTTAGATATGATTTTAAATTGTAAATTGATTCTATTTCATTGTTTAATAAAAAAAATGAAAGAGTTGATTTGTCAATAAAGAAACATACAATTATTGATAGTGTTAAAAAAATTACGGAGAATAAAGTTAATTTAGTAGATAAATTAAATATTTCATTTGAAGCTAAAGAAGTAACATAAATAAAAAGTACTAGTATACCCCCTAAAAAAACTAAAAATAAAATATATGAATATCAAAAAGTTTTAGTTATTAATCCAGTTAGTAAAGAAATTAATAAAGTTTGAATTAATAAAGTTAATCCTATAGCTAAAGGATGAAATATATTAATAAAAATAATTGAAGTTAATATAATAAATAAATAAAGGATTAATTGAAGAATATCAAGAGGTAGTTTATGTAAAATATTAATTTTGGGGATTAATGAAAAAAAGATTTTTTTTCTCTTGAAGTTTTAAAAGAATTAATCTTATTTTTGATTTACAAGACCAATGTTTTTGTTAAACTATTAAAACTAATGATTATATTAATTTATTGAAGATTACCAAGAATTTTATTTATTTTAGCTTTATTTTCTTTTGTGTCTAATCGAAAGCATTTATTATCAATATTGTTAAGTTTAGAATATATTGTATTGATGTTATTTTTTATATTATTTATATATATAAATATAATAAATTATGAAAATTATTTTTGTATGATATTTTTAACATTTAGAGTTTGTGAAGGAGCTTTAGGACTGTCTATTTTAGTTTCAATAATTCGAACGCATGGGAATGATTATTTTCAATCTTTTAGAATTATATAAATGTTAAAAGTTATTATTTTTTTAGTATTTATTTTACCTATTTGTTTTATAAAAAAAACTTATTGAATGGTTCAAAATTTATTATTTTTAATTAGTTTTATTTTTATTTTAATAAATTGTTGTATAAATTATTGAATAAAAATTTCTTATTTTTTAGGTTTTGATATATTATCTTATGGATTAATTTTGTTAAGTTTTTGAATTTGTTCTTTAATATTAATGGCTAGAGAAAGAACTTATAAATATAATAATTACAGAAGTTTATTTTTAATTAATATTGTAATTTTATTAATTTTATTAGTTTTAACTTTTAGAAGAATAAGTTTATTTATATTTTACCTATTTTTTGAAAGAAGATTAATTCCAACTTTATTTTTAATTTTAGGTTGAGGGTATCAACCTGAGCGTTTACAAGCTGGTTTATATTTATTATTTTATACTCTATTTGTTTCTTTACCTATATTAGTAGGGATTTTTTATTTATATAATAAAATAGGAACAATAAATTTTTATTTAATAAATAATTATCTATTTAATTACGATTTACTATATTTTTGTATACTTTTAGCTTTTTTAGTAAAAATACCAATATTTTTAGTTCATTTATGACTCCCTAAGGCTCATGTAGAAGCTCCTGTTTCAGGTTCTATAATTTTAGCCGGGATTATATTAAAATTAGGGGGTTACGGTTTATTACGGGTTATTTCTTTTTTACAATTATTAGGATTAAAATATAATTTTATTTGAATTAGTATTAGATTAGTTGGAGGAGTTTTAGTAAGATTTGTTTGTTTACGTCAAACAGATTTAAAGGCTTTGATTGCTTATTCCTCAGTAGCTCATATAGGAATTGCCTTAGCAGGTTGTTTAACAATAACTTATTGAGGAGTTTGTGGTTCTTATAGATTAATAATTGCTCATGGATTATGTTCTTCTGGGTTATTTTGTTTAGCTAATATTTCTTATGAACGGTTAGGAAGACGAAGTTTATTAATTAATAAGGGTTTATTAAATTTTATACCTGCTATAACACTTTGATGATTTTTATTAAGATCAGCTAATATAGCTGCTCCTCCTACATTAAATTTGTTAGGTGAAATTTCTTTATTAAATAGAATTGTAAGATGATCTTGAATAAGTATAATTTCTTTATCTTTATTATCATTTTTTAGAGCTGCTTATACTTTGTATTTGTATTCTTTTAGTCAACATGGAAAAATTTTTTCAGGAGTTTATTCTTTTAGAGGAGGAAAAATTCGAGAATATTTATTGTTATTATTACATTGATTACCTTTAAATTTATTAATTATAAAAAGAGAATCATGTTTATTATGATTATATTTAAATAGTTTAAAAAAAATACTAATTTGTGGTGTTAGTGATATGAGTAATTCATTTTAGATCGTGAAATATTTATCAATTTGTTCAATTAGATTTGTAATTTTAATTTCATTTAGAATTACTTTTTTTCTAATAAATTTATATTTTATTATAAATGATTTAGTTTATTTTTTTGAGTGAGAAGTTGTTTCTTTAAATTCTTTATCAATTGTTATAACGATTTTGTTTGATTGAATAAGTTTATTATTTATATCATTTGTTTTAATAATTGCTTCATTAGTAATTTATTATAGAAAAGAATATATATCAGGTGATGAGAATATTAATCGATTTATTATACTAGTTTTAATATTTGTTCTTTCTATAATGTTATTAATTATTAGACCTAATTTAATTAGAATTTTATTAGGATGAGATGGTTTAGGGTTAGTTTCTTATTGTTTAGTTATTTATTTTCAAAATGTAAAATCTTATAATGCTGGTATATTAACAGCCTTATCTAATCGAATTGGAGATGTAGCTTTGTTATTGGCTATTGCTTGAATATTAAATTATGGGAGATGAAATTTTATTTTTTATTTAGAATTTATACAAAATAATTTAGAAATGAAAATTATTGGAGCATTAGTTGTATTAGCTGCTATAACTAAAAGAGCTCAAATTCCTTTTTCTTCTTGATTACCTGCGGCAATAGCAGCACCTACACCTGTTTCTGCTTTAGTTCATTCTTCTACTTTAGTTACTGCAGGGGTTTATTTATTAATTCGGTTTAATATTTTATTGGCTAATAGATGATTAGGTCAGTTGTTGCTTTTATTATCAGGTTTAACAATATTTATAGCAGGTTTAGGGGCTAATTTTGAATTTGATTTAAAAAAAATTATTGCTTTATCAACTTTAAGACAATTAGGGCTAATAATAAGAATTTTATCTATAGGATTTTATAAATTGGGATTTTTTCATTTATTAAGTCATGCTTTATTTAAAGCTTTATTATTTATGTGTGCTGGGGCTATTATTCATAATATGAATAATTCTCAGGATATTCGATTAATAGGAGGTTTAAGAATTCATATACCTTTAACTTCAGCTTGTTTTAATGTTTCTAATTTAGCTTTATGTGGGATACCATTTTTAGCAGGATTTTATTCTAAGGATTTAATTTTAGAAGTTGTATTAATTAGTAATTTAAATTTATTTTCTTTTTTTTTATACTTCTTTTCTACTGGGTTAACAGTTTGCTATTCATTTCGATTAGTTTTTTATTCAATAACTGGAGATTTAAATTGTAGAAGTTTAAATATGTTAAATGATGAAGGTTGAATTATATTGCGAGGTATAATAGGTTTATTAATTATAAGAATTATTGGAGGTAGAATGTTAAATTGATTAATTTTTCCAACTCCTTGTATAATTTGTTTACCTTTATTTATAAAATTATTAACCTTATTTGTTTGTATCGCGGGAGGATTATTTGGTTATTTAATTTCTAATGTATCTTTATATTTTAATAACAAATCTTTAAGAAATTATAATAGTTCAGTATTTTTAGGTTCAATATGATTTATACCTTATATCGCTACTTATGGGATTATTTTTTTCCCTTTAAATTATGGTCAATTAGTAGTAAAAAGATTTGATCAAGGTTGATCTGAATATTTTGGAAGTCAACATATATACCAAAAATTAGTGAAATATTCAAAATTATTTTTTATTATACAAAATAATAATTTAAAAATTTATTTATTAATATTTGTATTTTGAATTTTAATTTTATTTAATTTTTTATTATTTATATATTCAAATAGCTTATAAATTAGAGTATGACACTGAAGATGTTAGGGAGATTGTTTAATCTTTGAATATTATGAATTAATTTTAGTAATTTATAAAAATAATAATTTTATTCTTACAATGAAAATGTAAAGTTTTATTTAAACTATATAAATAGAAATATAAATGGAATTTAACCATTAAATAAAAAAGTTAGCAGCTTTTTTTTGATCATCATATTTCCTTAATTGGAGTTTTTACTCAATTATATCATTAACAGTGATACGCCTCTTTTTGGCTTCAATTAAATAGAATAAGGGTAAAATTACCTAAGATTAGGTCGAAACTAATTGCAATAAATCGCTTCATATTCAAGGTAGATTGAATATTCAATACTTTTTGAATGCAAATCAAATGTTATAATTAACTACAACCCTAAGTTGATCAATTTAGTATTCCTTGATTTCATTCGTGATAAAGACCAATTAATAAAATTAGAATAAAAATGATAGAAGTTGATGTTCAAATTAATATATTAGAAAATTTAAAAATAATAATTATAGGTAAGATTAATGCAATTTCTACGTCAAAAATTAAAAAAATAATTGTAATTAAAAAAAATCGAAGAGAAAAAGGTAGACGAGATGAAGATTTAGGGTCGAATCCACATTCAAAGGGTGAACTTTTTTCTCGATCAATTAAAGATTTTTTTGACAAAATAGAGGCTAAAAGTATTACTACAACAGAAATAATAAAAATAATTGATGCTATTAAAATAACTGAAAAAATTATCTACACTATAATTTTATAGACCTTATGATTGGAAGTCAAATATACTTTTATACTATATAGATATGAATTATTTATCCTCCTCATCAGTAAATTGTTACATATAAGAATAATCAAACAATATCAACAAAATGTCAGTATCATGCAGCAGCTTCAAATCCAAAATGGTGATTTTTTGAAAAATGATTATTTAAATGACGTAATAAACAAACTAATAAAAATGTTGTTCCAATTAAAACATGAACTCCATGGAATCCTGTTGCTATATAAAAGGTTGAACCATAAACTGAGTCGGCAATAGTAAAGGGAGCTTCAATATATTCATAAGCTTGTAAAATTGTAAAATAAACTCCTAAAAGAACTGTGAAAAATAACCCTTGAGTAGTTTGAGAATGATTATTTTCTATTAAACTATGATGAGCTCAAGTTACTGTAACTCCTGAGGCCAATAAAATAGCTGTATTTAATAGAGGAATTTGAAAAGGGTTAAAAGCAATAATTCCTATTGGAGGTCATGAAGCTCCTAATTCAATAGAAGGAGATAAACTTCTGTGGAAAAATGCTCAAAAGAAAGATACAAAAAATAAAACTTCAGATAAAATAAATAAAATTATTCCTCATCGTAATCCAATAGTTACACTATAAGTGTGTAATCCTTGGTAAGTTCCTTCACGAGAGACGTCTCGTCATCATTGGTAAACTGTAAGAATTGTAATAATATTACCTAAAGTAAATAAAGAAAGATCATATTGATGGAATCATTTTACTATTCCTGAAACTGTTGTTATTGCTCCAATTGCACCTGTTAAAGGTCAAGGTCTGTAATCAACTAAATGAAATGGGTGATTTGAGTGTGTAGACATTTATAATTAATTTACTTCACTAGAATAAAGAGTTCTTAAAACAGCAAATACATAAGATTGAATTATAGCAACAGCTGATTCAAGTACTAAAAGAGCAATTTGAGCAGCCAGTAAAAGTGTCACTAATATGTAAGAAAGAGAAGGTCCTGTATTTCCTAATAAAGTTAATAATAAATGACCGGCAATTATATTAGCAGTTAAACGAACAGCTAGTGTTCCTGGTCGAATAATATTTCTAATAGTTTCAATACATACCATAAATGGTATAAGAACGGCAGGAGTTCCTTGAGGTACTAAGTGAGCAAATATATGTTGTGTGTGATTAATTCATCCATAAATTATAAAACATAGTCATAAAGGTAGAGCTAGAGTTAATGTTAATGTTAGATGACTTGTTCTTGTAAAGATATAAGGAAATAGTCCTATAAAATTATTAAATAAAATTATTGAAAATAATGAAATAAAAATAAAAGAAGATCCGTTATGACCTAATGGTCCTAATAAAGTTTTGAATTCTTTGTGAAGAGTTGTTAAAATAGAATTTCAAAAAATATTATAACGAGAAGGTATTAATCAATAAACTGCGGGAATTAATAAAAGTCCTAAAAATGTTCTTATTCAATTTAATGAAAGATTAAAAATACTTGATGAAGGGTCAAATACAGAAAATAAATTAGTTATCATTTTCAATTTATAGAATTTAAACTACTAGTTTTTAAATTAGAAGATTTAGGTGAAGTTGGAATATAAGAATAATAATTTAAAATACAAAATAAAATAAAAGATACTGTGAAAATTAAAAATAAGCTTAATCATCTGATAGGGGCTATTTGTGGGATTAAAAAATATTAAAAAGTTTAATAATTTCAGTTTGACATACTAATGTTATAATTTAACTAATTTTTTTCATTAGAAGTAAGTGCTAATTTACTATTGAATGGTTTAAGAGACCAGTACTTGCTTTCAGTCATCTAATGATGAATTTAAATTATTAGAAATTCATTTAATAAAATAATTTACAGGTACACTTTCAATAACAATAGGTATAAAACTATGATTAGCTCCACAAATTTCAGAACATTGTCCATAAAATAGACCAGGTCGGTTGATATAAAAATTAGTTTGATTTAATCGACCAGGAGTTCCGTCAACCTTTACTCCTAAAGCAGGAATTGTTCAAGAATGAATTACATCTGCTGCTGTTACTAAAATTCGAATTTGAGAATTTATAGGAAGAACAATTCGATTATCAACATCTAAAAGACGAAATCCATCATTTGATAATTCATTTGTTGGGATTATATAAGAGTCAAATTCAACATTATTAAAATCTGAATATTCATAACTTCAGTATCATTGGTGACCAATTGATTTTAGAGTTACTGAAGGTTCATTAATTTCGTCTAGTAAGTATAAAAGTCGAAGAGATGGAAAAGCAATAAATAATAAAATAATAGCGGGTAAAATTGTTCAAATTATTTCAATTAATTGACCATGGAGTAGAAATCGATTTACATAATTATTAAAAAATAATATAAATATTAAATAACCTACTAAAACAGTAATTATTACTAAAATTAATAATGCGTGATCGTGAAAAAAAATTAATTGTTCTATTAAAGGAGAAGCTCTATCTTGTAAACCTAAATTAGCTCATGTTGACATTATTCTAATAAAAGTAAAATACTTTATATATGGAGCTTAAATCCATTGCACTAATCTGCCATATTAGAAATTAGTTAAAAGAGGCAATTCATTAAAACTATGTTCAGCAGGTGGTGTATTTTGGTATCATTCAATAGATGAATTTAATTGAATAGGAAAAATTACTTGTCGTTGAGAAACTAAACTTTCTCAAATAATAAAGAAAAAATATAAAATTCCTAAAAGTGAAATTGATGAACCAATTGTAGAAACAATATTTCATGTTGTGTAAGCATCTGGATAATCTGAATAACGTCGAGGTATTCCTGCTAATCCTAAAAAATGTTGAGGGAAAAATGTTAGATTTACCCCAATAAATATAATAACAAATTGACTTTTTAATCATTTTGCATTTAATGTTAAACCTGTGAATAGGGGGTATCAATGGATAAATCCAGCTATAATAGCAAATACAGCTCCTATTGATAATACATAATGAAAATGAGCTACTACATAATAAGTGTCATGTAAAATAATATCAACTGAAGAATTAGCAAGAACTACTCCTGTTAATCCTCCTACAGTGAATAAGAAAACAAATCCTAAAGCTCATAAAATTGATGGAGAATATCTTAATTGAGTTCCATGAAGTGTTGCTAGTCAACTAAAAATTTTAATTCCTGTAGGAACAGCAATAATTATAGTTGCAGAAGTAAAATAAGCTCGTGTATCGACATCTATTCCTACTGTGAATATGTGATGAGCTCATACAATAAATCCTAATAATCCAATAGCTAATATAGCATAAATTATTCCTAATGATCCGAAAGTTTCCTTTTTACCTGATTCTTGACTAATAATATGAGAAATTATTCCAAATCCTGGTAAAATTAAAATATAAACTTCTGGATGTCCAAAAAATCAAAATAAGTGTTGGTAAAGAATCGGATCTCCTCCTCCTGCTGGGTCAAAAAAAGATGTATTTAAATTTCGATCTGTTAATAATATAGTAATAGCTCCAGCTAAAACAGGAAGAGATAAAAGAAGTAAAAATGCAGTAATTACAACTGATCACACAAATAAAGGCATTCGATCTAAAGTAATACCTGAAGCTCGTATATTAATTACTGTAGTAATAAAATTTACGGCTCCTAAAATTGATGAAATTCCAGCTAAATGAAGAGAAAAAATTGCTAAATCCACTGAAGCTCCTCCATGGGCAATTCCAGAAGATAAAGGAGGGTAAACAGTTCATCCAGTTCCAGCTCCGTTTTCAACTATACTACTTACCAATAAAAGGGATAAAGCTGGTGGCAAAAGTCAAAAACTTATATTGTTTATTCGAGGGAAAGCTATATCAGGGGCTCCTAATATAAGAGGAACTAATCAGTTTCCAAATCCTCCAATTATAACAGGTATAACTATAAAAAAAATTATAATAAAAGCATGAGCTGTAACAATTACATTATAAATTTGATCGTCTCCAATTAATGCACCAGGGTGTCCTAATTCAGCTCGAATTAAAATTCTTAATGAAGTTCCAACTATTCCAGCTCAAGCTCCGAAAATAAAATATAAAGTTCCAATATCTTTATGATTAGTAGAAAATAGCCATTGTCGCGATTAAGTGGCTGAAATTTAGGCGATAGACTGTAAATCTATTTATAAGAGTTATTCTTCTTAATCAATGGCTTTATATTCAAATATGATATTAGACTGCAATTCTAAAGGTGTAATAATTTACTAAAGCTTAGAGGGTAATTCCTATATTTATAGCTTTGAAGGCTATTAGTTTATTTAACTTAAAGCCTTAAAGCATAAAAAATAATAAAGAAATTAATATTAATCCAAAAATTGAAATAAAAGTTAAAATTAAGTATAATTTTATAGAAAAATTATTTAATTGTAAATTTATTATTCAATTATTTTCAAAATAATTTAGTATAAAAGCAGAATAACAAATTCGTAAATAAAAAAATAACGTAATTAATGTTGAAACTGTTAAAATAATCAATAAGAAATATTGGTTATTAAATGATAATTGTTGAATAACAATTCATTTTGGCAAGAATCCCATAAATGGAGGTAATCCACCTAGGGATAAAAAATTTATAAATAATGTAAATTTTAAAATTTTTGAGTTAAAAAATAAAGAAAATATTTGTCTCAAATGAAAAATTTTAAAAATATTAAATATAAAAGTTAATGTTAATGTTAAAAATGAATAAAACAAAAAATAAATTAATCAAATAGATTCACCAATTATTATTGCTGAAATTATTCAGCCTAAATGATTAATTGATGAAAAAGCTATTAATTTTCGTAAAGAAGTTTGATTTATTCCTCTTAAAGCTCCGATGATTACTGATATAATTGCTCTTGTTAATAATAAAGGTTTAATATTTAAATAAGAAATTAATATTAATGGAGCAATTTTTTGTCAAGTTATTAATATTAATCTGTTTATTCAAGATAATCCTTCCATTATATTTGGAAATCAAAAATGAAAAGGAGCAGCTCCTCTTTTTAGTAATAAAGAAGATAACATAATTATTGAAATATATGAATAATTAATTTCTAAATTTCTGTTATTTTTTAGTATTAATAAAATTACTGAAAATAATAAAACAGTAGAAGCTAAAGCTTGAGTTAGAAAGTACTTTAATGAGGCTTCAGTTGAAGTTAAATTATTATTATCTCTTATTAGGGGGATAAAAGATAATAAATTAATTTCTAAGCCTATTCAAGCTCCTAGTCAAGAATTAGATGTAACTGTAATTATTGTTCCTAATATTATAATTATAATAAATAAAATTTTAGAAGAATTATTAAAAATTAAAAAGAAAAGGATTAAAACCTTTATAAATGGGGTATGAACCCAGTAGCTTGATTAGCTTATCTTTTTATATTTTGGTGTATGATGCACAAAAGTTTTTGATACTTTTAGAAATAGTTTAATTCTATTAAATATAATTAAATAAAAATTAATAATGAATGTAGGATACTACATAATTTACCCTATCAAGGTAACCCTTTTTGTCAGGCAATTCATT